CCTCTTAATGTCTTTTTGAGCAATAGCTAAAGTAGCTCCGAAAAAAACTGTTATTATCCCTATCAAAGAGATAAAATTCATTATGTGAGGTATGACTATGAAAAGAGGCATAAGTCGAGCTACAAGAAAAATTCCCGCTGCTACCATCGTAGCAGCATGTATAAGGGCCGAAATAGGAGTCGGCCCTTCCATTGCATCAGGTAACCATACATGAAGGGGAAATTGTGCAGATTTAGCAATCGCACCGGCAAATAATAGAACAGCGCATAAAGTAACAAATACAAAATTTACCTCGTTATTAGAAATCAAGTTATTGAATATTTGGAATAAATCACGAAATTCGAAACTCCCCGTTATCCAATAAAACCCTAAAATGCCTAATAATAAACCAAAATCACCAACACGATTAGTTACAAATGCTTTTTGACAAGCCTTTGCTGCAACAGGTCGTGTGAACCAAAATCCTATTAATAGATACGAACACATTCCAACCAATTCCCAAAAAATATAAATTTGTATCAAATTTGAACTAGTAACTAATCCCAACATGGAAGTACTGAAAAAACTCATATAAGCAAAAAATCTCAAATATCCGTGATCATGAGACATATAATTATCACTATAAATCAGAACCATAATTCCAACAGTAGTGATTAATATTGACATAATAGAAGTAAGTGGGTCGATCAAGTATCCGAATTCTAAAGAAAAATCATTATTGATAATCCAAGACCATACATATTGATAGACAGAACTGCTATTTATTTGCTGAATAGACAAATGAATAGAAAAAATCATGACTATACTTAACAAGAAAACGCTCTTAAAAGCCCACATACGACGAAGACTTTTTGTTGCCGTCGGAAAAAGAAGAAGTCCCAACCCTATTAACATAGGAACTGGAAGTGGAAGAAAAGGTATTATCCACGCATATTGATATGTCTGTTCCATAAAAAAAGTTTTTTTCTTAATTAATTGTTTCCGATTCACCGGATTTTACCTATTTCGAAAAAAGTCAATAAAAAATCAAGATATACACTAACTTATTTAATCATTTTATATTAGTCTTTATTCTGAGTATTTTCAAAATCGTTCAAATATTCAAAACAAGAAGTTACAATTGGTCAAATGATATGATCAAGTGACATATAAAAACGAATACTTAGAATAGGAAAAGAAAAATATAGCAAGGATAAAAATGTAGTCTAAAAAGAGTACTTTATCCTGATATGAATTATAGGATTAACTAAGGGCATCGGTCTAATGAAAAAAACTCTTTATTTTAGTTAGTTTATTTCAACTCATTAACTAATTCATTATGGGATTGATTGTTTTCCATTTCAATCAAAACAATTTATTAGTAAAGTTTAGAAGATTATAGATCTAAAAAAAAACTTTTTTATCGAGAAAGGATAAAAAATGACTGAGATATTTTTTTATCAAAACACTTATCCTTTAACAAATTCATTACTAGTCTCGTTCAAATTTTAAAATTCAAATTAGGGTTATTTTTTATCAAGTTTGACTAAAAAAAGACTCGATTTATTAGGCAAAAGTTTACAATCCTTTGAGATATTTTATTACATGTAAATAAAGTAAAGTATAGAGAAAATAAAGGTTTTTTAGGTTCTTTTTTTATTTTTTTTTTAGCAGATTATAAAGATATAACTTTGAGAGATAAACAACGAGAACTAAACGTTCCAAACTAAACATTTTTCGTTTTACGAATAGTGTATGGAATCAAAATTTTGTTATTGTTATTTCGAGTCATTTTTTATCCAATTTTCACAGATATTTGACATATCTATATTTCTTTTTTATGAAGAGAATCTTATTTAGATAAAAAATAGATTAATAAATAAGAAATAAGAATTCGTTTTGAACATTTGAACAATAGATGTCTTTCACATCCAACTATAACAATGAGTAACTTTTAAATGGCAGTTCCAAAAAAACGTACTTCGATATCAAAAAAGCGTATTCGTAAAAATATTTGGAAAAGGAAAGGATATGAGGCGGCGTTAAAAGCTTTGTCATTAGGGAAATCTATTTCTACTGGTAATTCAAAAAGTTTTTTTGTACGACAAACAAATAAGTCCTAAAATATCGGAATAATCAGAATGGATTTGACTCAAAAAAACGGTAATTTTTTAATATCAAAGTGAATATAAAAGTGAATATAAAATGAACAATTGGCAGTCCCGATTCTAATCAATATGAAATAGACCCTTCATTTTATTTACTAATTGATTTTATAAAAAAATTCTTTCGTTTTCTGAATTATAAAAAAACTATAAAGAAAAAAATACAAAAATTTTTCTTTTTTTTTTAGTTTATTTTCACTCAATTTTTGGTGGTGGGGAGTCTTATTTTCCCCATCGACCTTTACAATTACAATAATGAAAAAATTTTATTTTTCTCCGTAAGGCTAGATATAAGATTTTTAGTTCAAATTAATGAAGTGTTGAAACTAATTGATTCCATATTATGTACAAAAAAT